TTTTCTATCTTTATCCATGGATCCCTTACTTATACTTATTCAATTGGAAAGATTGATCCAATTCCAAATTCACAAAAATTGTGTTTCGTAATTTCATAATCCAAATTTGAAATTTCTAATTGACCCTTGGATACAAATCACGAGAATGGATATTCTTCCTCGAATCTTTCATTTAGAGGTAAAGGATTCAAATGAAATCCTTTTAAGAAATCAAGTTTTTGATCAGAATATGAATGAAACTGAAGAACCCCTTAACTATTAAGAGGATTAATAGAACGAATCGCACTTTTACCACTAAACTATACCCGCTACAATACGATTATTGTATAGAAATGGGACTTTTGTCGAACAAGGGAATCGGACGTAATCAATATAGGACAGAAATAAAAAAAATCATGAAATGCAAATTAGAGCTTAGAGTATTGACGTGTTTGTTAGGAGTCCTAATGAAATTAGGAAAAGAGGACTTATTTTGTTTAAAAATAAAAAACGAAATTGAATAACTAAATAAAATAACAAATTTTGTTCTTGAAGGAGTTTTGACAGATACGGCTCGACAAAACAATTTAAGCCATAACATAAAATGCATTGTGCAAAAAAAAATACATCGTTCTGTTTTTCCCTTTTTTCGAGTATCCAGTAAAAGTAAATTAAATAAAAAAAAAGAAGAAGAAACAAAAGAATAATAAAGAATAAGAAATGACACTTTGATTCCATCTAAATCATTTTTTTTATGATTTTGCGGTATGGTTCATTGGAACAAAAAAAGGCCCGGCTGGGTACTGACCAGACCAGGCCGTGAAAATAAAAAAAAAAGGCCTTTTGTAATTTTGTAAAGAGATATTCTTTATTTTTTTCTATTTTGATTCGAGATATCTCTTTCGAGGCCATTCTTTATTTTAATTTTATAGAAATAAAAAATGGAATTCCTGATAAAAGTTGTATCCATCTGTATAATACAATACACAAAATACAATAAAAAAATATATAAGCTATATAATAAAGTTAAAGTAAAGAAGGGCCTTTTTTTCAAGCATTATCTTTTGTGTAATGTAACATAGTAATTATTATTATTTTTTTTTTTTCAATTAGGAGAGATGGCTGAGTGGATTAAAGCGTCGGATTGCTAATCCGTTGTACGGGCTATTCGTACCGAGGGTTCGAATCCCTCTCTTTCCGTTTCCGTCGCTGACTGGGTATCTTTCAAATTCGAATTTAGCGAACCCTTTTGCTTTTTTTATTTGACTAGTTAAAGATGTAGAATAGATAAAATCAAATCCTAAAAACATTTCTAAGAATAAAGTAAAGAAAAATTTCTTATTTTTTAGTCTTCACGTCCAGGATTACGCCCTGGATCATTAGATAGGAACCCGAAGATGAAGAGAGAAACAAAGAATATAACTACGGTGTAAACAAAGAGTTTGAGAGTAAGCATTACACAATCTCCAAATTTTTTTTTGGGGGGGGGGGGGAAGAGAATAGATTCTCTATTTTTATACTACATATCCTATTTTGACACCAAGAAATGAAACAGTTTTTCAAATTGATAGAAATACAAAAGAGTTTTTATTTTTCGAAATTAACACAATTCGACTTCGATATTGTGGCGGACTCTAATAGGTTCTTTCAGTGAAAAAAAAAAAAGGGTCAGAATCGTGAAATGGGGAAATCTAAATTTATCGTGTCTGCCCAAGAATTTTACTGTTTACTTGAGGGTTCATTCAAATTGGAAGACTCATCTGGTCTTATCAATTGTTAGAATTTTTTTTTCTCGAGCTTGAATAAATCATGAATTTTTCTCGGACACTATTAACGATCTTATCGAAAACTTACAGCAGCTTGCCAAACAAAGGCTAAGAGAAAAAAGAGAAGAGGTATTACTGGCATAACATCTACAATTGGATTCAAAAAAGCGTACGCCTCGGGTAATTTGCCGAATAAAAAACTACTCGAATAAAGGGCAGAATTAAGAAAGATATAGATCAAACTAAAGGTATTAAGCATAACAAACATTTTGTTCTTGGAGATAATTGTATTTTGATTGAGTTAAAAATATGTTATTGATATAAGCTAAAAATGACGAAAAGAAAGTAAGGTAGACAAAAAAAAATACTTCTTTGAACCGAACCAATCAAAACAAAAATCCTTCAATTCTCACAAGAGAATAGAAGAAATCATACTTTCATACAATATCTTAATTGAATTCTATGTAATGATCAATAAATGGAGTTTAATTCTGCATCTACTTGTGTCAAAATCTTAAAAAAAGAATCTACTTTATTCCGTAGAGATTTGGCCGGGAATTGACGAACAACCAATATTAGTGTTTATTAGTATCGAATAGAAAAGAAATTCAAATGGGGCGTGGCCAAGCGGTAAGGCAACGGGTTTTGGTCCCGCTATTCGGAGGTTCGAATCCTTCCGTCCCAGAGCGACCTCTTATATATATCCGAATATCAGACTCCAAATTACTTTTTTGAGCAACCTCTCTTTCAGAGTATAATTTTTTTAAGAGTCTAATTTTTGATAAAATGGACTTCTTGTTTCTAATTTTCAAAACTCTTCTCTGAATAAGATGTTTTTTCATAAATTGAATCGAGTTCAAATAATACGAAAATAAAACGGAATCCATTTGTGATCCAAGTAAGATGGCAACATAGATCACAAGAGTTTGAATTCAAAAAAAGTCGGATGGGCCCTCCCCCTCCCTTTCACTTTGATATGGAAGTGAGTGGCTTAAAAAATCCTTACATACCCTACCTCCGTGAATTTGCAAGGATACATTCTAAATCGAAATGCAAAAACCTCTATCTTTCTCTCTATCTTTCTTATATTTTTTTTTAATAAGACAGCCCCGATTTTTTATTTCATTTCTTGAAATCTAAACAAGAGGGTATTCGTGGTACTGTTTGAATTCAATCAATGGAATTAAGTTTCTAAGACCGGTTTAGGGTAAAAGAACAATTATAGTAAAGAATGATGTAATCTGGACCCTTTTGTCTTTTTATCTATACAAAAGAGTCTAGCATCCCGTATCAAATAGGATCCTATTTTTATTTATGATTAATCATCCCCCAGAATGAATTGGGAGTGGGGTCCATACGAGTTAGTGAGCGATGTAAGATCTCATAATCAATCGAGTTTCATATGGGTGAATTTTCTTTGAGCTGGAGGTATTTGATGTTTGGCTTTAATTAATAATTGGAAATGTATTTAATCATAATTAATAATTGAGACGGGGTCCATTCATATATCTTCATCCTCTCTATTTACTTTTTACTTTATTTTCTTTTTATTTTTATTCGTGTTCTTTTTTGTTTTATTTAGAAATAAAAAGAAATATTGCATTCATGCAATAAAATTAAAATAGAGGGTGAAATTAAATTCTTACTGAGGCTTCTTCCTCATAAATTAACTAACTATTCCTTTCATATCGAAGGAAAAAGGACTGGGTATTGACCGAAGCAATGACTATTCATGATTCCATAATTGAATCAATTACATACCGGTTCAAAACTAGAAAAATGTTATGGTAAAACTTCGTTTGAAACGATGTGGTAGAAAGCAACGTGCGACTTGAAGGACACGATCCGCTGTGGATTTTTTTTTATCCGCCATTTTAGATTGTAGATTATCTAAAAATGAATGGGCTCTTGGCTCGACATACTTTGTTCTGTTCTACTAGAATTCTCGTTTTTTGTTGGGGTGTAGTGTAAATAGGACATGATGGAGCTTGAGTAGAAAGTATTTGTTCATTTCGCAGGGGCAAGGATCTAGGGTTAATACCAATCAATAAGTTGTAACAAACTTCGTAAGTATATTTTCGATATATAAATCGAAAGAATCCGATTCGAGCAATTTTGAAATCCAAAACGACAATTTGTTGGAATTGGTAAAACTCTTTCGATGAAAAGTGTATCATGCAGGAATCAATTGTTCGTATGATTCTTTGATAGAAAAAAATCGCAAAAAGGGGTGTGTTGCCGCCATTTTTGAAAACGAAAGATCACCGAAGTAATGTCTAAACCCAATGATTCAAGGCAAAGATAAAAAGGATCCTGGAACAAGGAAATACCGTTTCAATTGTCTCAACAATTAGATCAGAATGGGAATTAAGAATCAAAAAATCGATTCGAAACGAGACAAAAAAAAAGGGGTTAGAGACCACTCAAAAAAAGAAATCCCTAAAGATTTTCTTTTGGGCTATTTAAAAGTTATCCAACTTGAGTTATGAGAGTACGAATGCTTTTTTTTTTCGAAAAAGAAGGACTTAAATCACACAATTTCTAATCATTTTTTCTCGAGCCGTACGAGGAGAAAACTTCTTATACGTTTCTAGGGGGGGTATTGTTCATCTACATCTATCCCAATGAGCTGTTTATCGAATCGTTGCAATCGATGCTCGATCCCGAAGAGAGGGAAGAGATCTTCGGAAAGTGGGTTTTTATGATCCGATAAATAATCAAACCCATTTAAATCTTCCTGCCATTTTAGATTTCCTTGACAAGGGGGCTCAACCTACAGGAACGGTTCATGATATTTCAAAGAAGGCTGGGGTTTTTAAGGAACTTCATCTTAATTAAACGAAATTGCATCGAGGGTATAGAATAAAAAAAGAGGGTGTGGATGACTCCTATATAGTTTTGTATAACTTTTTCTTTACTACTCCCCCCTTTTTTGTTCTATTCATACCTACTTTTTATTCCTATTTAATATTGCTCCCATAAAGTATCATGTTCTGTAAGTATAAGGACAAAAAAAATAAGCAGAAGAACAAAAATCAATTTTATTGATATAAGATGCATATAAAAAAGATCAAACGAATACAACGAACTAATTGGATCGAGAAATCGAAAATTTACATTACTCGCAATCGAAACGGGGCGTTTTATAGTTTGTCGTTGTAAGTCTATTAACAAATCACAAAACAAGGGATTCAACTTGTTTATTTTACTTATATTGATTGATTGAATCAATGTCAACCCGAGATTTCTTTTTTT